CTGAATTGTATAATCATTGGAAGTCTAACAATGAACAAAGAAAGAAAACCCTAAGTAATGAGTTTTTAAATAGAGTAAAAAATCTAGATAAAGGATCTCCTATTCTGAATATACTTGAGAAAAGAACTAGGTTATGTACTGATAAAACTAAAAAAAAATATTTACCTAAAATATTGGATCCTTTATTGAGCGGGCCCTCTCGTGGAAGAGTCCAATTTGTTTTTTCACCCTCAATTCGAAATAAAAAAGAAATTCTTATAAAAAATTCTACAGGGATGCTTTGGACAAATAAAATTCATCTTATCCTTCTTACTACTAATTATCAAGAATTTGATTATCAAGAATTTGATCAAGAATTTGAACCAAAAATAGATACATTTAATAGAAAATCATTCTCAATAAAAATTGCTTATTTTTTTAACTTAGTTAATGAATTTTCTTTTAACTTAATTAATGAATTTGAATTTGCTGGAAAATCACTATCAAATTTCATTTTTAAAGGGCTCTCTTTATTTCCAGATCACAAAGAAGAAAAAATCGATTTAGAAGATCGAATACAAATTTTAAACTCTTTATTCGCTGAAGTAATAGTAGATTTTCACAAGGAAAAAATTAGAAACAAAAATACCGTAATAAGAAACTTGGAGCGCGAAGAAATCGAAATACGGAATCCTCCATCTTTGCCTTTGGTACGAAAAAGCAAACGTACAGATATTTTTGTCAATAGTGATGATGAAAAAATAATTTATACAGGGGAAATTCTTCGTGGCAAAGAGTCAATATCTGTACTAGAATATCCAGATGTCCTGTTCTTCTACTCGGATCGATCTATACCAGCAAACTCGACGCTAGTGAAAAGGCGCAAATCGTCTCTTTATCCATTCTATCAAGTGCATTTTCATAGTCTTCTCTTTTTGGAGAGAACAGAAGATCTTCTTTCTTTCCTTTTTTCCATTTTTTATTATATTTCCGATCAGATAAAAATCACGTTTCTAAATAAAAAAGTAGGATTCAAAATTATAGGTTTGACTTATACAGAGAAAAACACTACAGAGAAAAAAACAAAAGAAAGGGAGAGAAAGGAAAAGAAAGAAGAAGCAATTAAACAAAGAAAAAAAGAAGAAGAAAGAGAAAAACTAGAAGAGGAAGGAACCCGACTAAAAGAAGACTTCGCAGAAGACGAACGACTACAAACAATCGAAGAGTGGGAAAGCGATTTGATAAATCAAATAAGCAGAACTTTTCTTTTATTATTCCAATCGAATTTTAGAAAATATATTCTAGTACCTTCATTAATAATAGCTAAAAACATCATTCGGATCCTCTTATTCCAAACTCCCGAATGGTCGAAGGATTTACAATATTGGAAAAGAGAAAGACATTTTTTATGCACTTATGATGGAACTGCAGTATCAGAAACAAAATTGCCGAAAGAATGGTTAGACGAAGGTCTTCAAATACAAATCCTATTTCCCTTTCGTCTAAAACCTTGGCATAGATCTAAACCTAAACCAAAATTCCTCCAAAAACATAAAGATCAAATCAAAAAGAAAAATCCAAATCCAAATCAAAGGAAAAGGAAAGATCCTTTTAATTCTTGTTATTTAACAGTTTTTGGATTGGAAACTGACATCCCTTTTGGTCCTCCACGATCAGGAACTGACTTTTTTGAAAAGGGGTTTACAAAAAAAATTTTTAACCAACTAAAAAAAAAAATTCGAAAATGGACAAAAAAGAGTTTTCTAGTTATAACAATTTTAAAAGAGAGAAGAAACGTATTTCTAAATTTTTCAGAAGAAAGAAGAAACAACTGGTTCATCCAAAGCATTTTATTTTTAAACAAAATAAAAACGAAATTTTCAAAACCAAGAAGAAATCCAAAGAGTCAAATTGGATTTATAGAAGAAGTATATGGATTGAATGAAACTCAAACCGAAAAAGATTTGATAATCAAGAATTTGGCGATTGACAAAATATCCACTCCAATTGGATCTATGGATTTGATAAATCATTCACTAACAGTAGCAGAAAGAACCCTGAAAAATTTGAGTAACAGAACAAAGACAATCAGAAATCAAATAGAAAAATTTAAAAAAGAAGAAGAAAAGGAAAAAAGATTTCTAAATTCAGAGAGAAATATTAGCCCTAACAAACTACATTATAATATTCAAAAATTTCAATCAATTTTACATATATTAAAAAAAAAAAATGTTCGATTAATGCGCAAATCACATTTTTTTATAAGAATTTGGATTGAAAGGATATATATCGATAGACTTTTAACTATCACTAAGATTGTGAGGATCCGTATACAGGTTTTTCTTGAATTAACAAGAAAAATTATTTCAACAAGCAAAATTATTCAAAAAATTATTAATAAATACATCTTTATTAAAAAATACATCTACAATAATAAAGAAAAAGAAAATAAGAAAAAAAATAATAAAAAAATTGATAAAACAAATCAAAATACAATTCATTTTATTTCTTTTCTAGAAAAGATTAAAACTAGTAATAGGAATTTAAAGATTTTTTATGATGTAACCTCCTTGTCACAAGCATATGTATTTTACAAATTAGCAAAAATACAAACTAGTAACTTATACAAAAATGAAATAAAAGATTTTTTGGAAGGGTTATTTCCGTCTAAATTAAAAGATATAAACTTTAGAGATTCTGTAATGAATCAATGGAAAAACTGGTTAAGGAGCCATTATCCATATAAATCCAATTTCTTTCAGATTAAATGGTCTGAATTAATACTACAAGAATGGCGAAATCGAGTCAATCAACAGCGCACAGTTAAAAATAAAGATTTAAACAAATCGAATTTCTCTGAATTCGATTTATTACCGAAAGTAAAAGATAATTATAAAAAACACAACAGATATAATCTTTTATCACATAAATCCATTAATTATCGCGGCGATAAGGAAAAAATTGGTTTTAATTACAAAACCGATAAAATGAAAATGAAAAGGGAATTCTTTCATATCTTAAGAGGTACACCTTTGCTAGGTATACCTAACTCTAATTTCAAGAATTATCCAGAATCATGGAATTCTGCCGATTATCTAGAACCAGAGAATCTTGCCGATTATATAGAATCAGAGGAGATTCCCGATTATCTAGAATCAGAGGAGATTCCCGATTATCTAGAATCAGAGGAGGTTCCCGATTATATAGATTCAGGGATTCCTGCCGATTATATAAAATCAGAGAATCTTGCCGATTATCTAGAATCAGAGGCTTTTTTCGATATGGAGATGGAGAAAAGACAGAAGAGAAAATATTTTGATTGGAGAATTTTCCATTTTTGTCTTAGAAACAAAGAAGAAATGGAATTCTGGATTAATATTGTAAAAAAAAAAATAAATACTGAAACTGAGAGTAAGAGTAATAAATATGAAATAATTGAGAAAGAAGATAACAAACATCTTTTTTTTCCTACGATTTACAAATCTAAATATAAACGAGTCCCACCTGAATTAGATTGGATGGGAATGAATGAGGAAATACAACACTGTCTCGTATCAAATTTTGAATTGGGGTTCTTTTTTCCAAAATTCGAGAAACTTTACAACGCATATAACAGAAGACCGTGGGTAATACCAATCCAATTACTTCTTTTAAATTTTAATGGAAGAAAAAAACCAAATTTTTTTTATTTGTATTTTTATGAAAATCAATCTAAGGAAGAAAATCAATCTAAGGAAGAAAATCAATCTAAGGAACTAGTGGATCTTAAATCAATTCTCACAAATAAAAACAAATATTTAGCGAAACTAGATTGTGTAGATCGCGAGCAATTCAGACCGATGGATATTGCAGATATAGAGGAAAAAATTTCGTGGAATATCCAAACATATAATTACCTGATGAAAAATAACACCCTGTTTCAAAAGAAAAAAACAAAGAAAAATAAATGGATTATATCCTTTATTCGACGAACAGAATTGAGTCTGGATATTTTGCCGGTTAATTGGAAAACGAGTCCTCAAATGGGAAGTATAAAATTGATGAAAAGAGGAAGATTGACTATCCAGACTCCGCGTATGTCGCAAATAAAAAATAGTAAGATTAATGGAAAATTTCTTATGTATCAAACCATAGCTATTTTATTGGTTCATAAGAGCAAACAACAAATTAATCAACGATGCGGAGAAAAAAGCTATATTAATAAAGAAAATTGGATCAAATCTATTGAAAGACTTCAAAGTCTAATTGGATTTAGAAAGAAAAATGATTTCCTTGTTCCTGAAAATCTTTTATCCACTAAAAGTCGTAGAGAGTTGAGAATTCTAATCTCTTTAAATTCAAAAAAAGAAAATGATATTCATATGAATACAGAACTTTTCAAAAGTAATAATATAAAAAACTGCAGCCGCTTTCACATTATAGAAAAAAGGAAATATTTTGATAGAGAGAAAAAGAAACTACTTCAATTCAAACTTTTTCTTTGGCCCAATTTTCGATTCGAAGATTTAGCTTGTATGAACCGCTTTTGGTTTAATACAAATAATGCCAGTCGGTTCAGTATGTTAAGGATACGTATATATCCACAATTGAAAATTAAATAAAGGTACGTTTGTCATATATATATATTCTATAGCATATCTGATCTAATATAGGAAAACAAGGATATAGACACATTCCTTGTTTTCCATTCTATATTCTATTCTGATACCTGGAATTCGATTGCCTATCAATTATATCTCTTCACTTACAAAAGAGAAAATTTTGTAAGTGAAGAGATATACTATCCTTTTTTATTTCTAGCCAACTAAAAAAAAAAAGAAAAAAAAATTGTATTAATTAATAAGAAATTCTATTTGACAAAATTCGGAATTGCTAACGAATTGAAGATTTTTGTGTATAAAAAGAAAAATGAATTGACATTCTTATTTTTTATTCTTATTCCATTTTTTGTTATTATTCCTGATCAATAAAACTATTTTCAAAATGGGCGGTAGGAGGAGGATTTCATTTTATGGTAAAAAATTCACTCATCTTTATTTCACAAGAAAACAAAGAAAAAAACCCGGGATCCGTTGAATTTCAAATAGTAAGCTTTACTAATAAGATACGAAGACTTACTTCACATTTGGAATTGCATAGAAAAGACTATTTATCTCAAAGAGGTTTGCGGAAAATTCTAGAAAAACGCCGACGACTACTATCTTATTTGGAAAAGAAAAACGAAGTACGTTATAAAAAATTAATTAGCCAGTTGAATATTCGGAAGTCAAAAACTCGCTAATTTGAAATTAAATTATTTGATTTATTCGATCTTGAATTTTGATGAATTTCTTTTCGTCTTCAGCAATTCATAGAAAAATGAATCGAGGAAATCACTATGAATGTACCAGCTAAAAGAAAAGATTTTATGATAGTCAATATGGGCCCCCATCACCCATCAATGCATGGTGTTCTTCGACTCATCCTTACTCTAGACGGTGAAGATGTTATTGACTGTGAGCCAATATTAGGTTATTTACACAGAGGAATGGAAAAAATTGCGGAAAACCGAACAATTATACAATATTTGCCTTATGTAACACGTTGGGATTATTTAGCTACTATGTTCGCAGAAGCAATAACAGTAAATGGGCCAGAACATATTGGAAATATTCAAGTACCTAAAAGAGCCAGCTATCTCAGAGTAATTATGTTAGAGTTGAGTCGTATAGCTTCTCATCTGTTATGGCTTGGCCCTTTTATGGCGGATATTGGTGCACAGACTCCTTTTTTCTATATTTTTAGAGAAAGAGAGTTAATATATGATTTATTTGAAGCAGCTACAGGTATGAGAATGATGCATAATTATTTTCGTATCGGAGGAGTAGCAGCGGATCTACCTTATGGTTGGCTAGATAAATGTTTAGATTTTTGCGATTATTTTTTAACAGGAGTTGCTGAATATCAAAAACTTATCACGCGAAATCCTATTTTTTTAAAACGAGTTGAAGGAGTGGGTATTATTTGTGCAGAGGAAGCAATAAACTGGGGGTTGTCGGGACCAATGTTACGAGCTTCTAGAGTACAATGGGATCTTCGTAAAATTGATCATTATGAGTGTTATGATGAATTTGATTGGGAAGTCCAATGGCAAAAAGAAGGAGATTCATTATCTCGTTATTTGGTCCGAATTGGTGAAATGACTGAATCCACAAAAATTATTCAACAAGCTTTGGAAGGAATTCCGGGGGGGGGCCATGAAAATTTAGAAACCAGACGTTTGGATTTTTATAGAAAAAGTGATCCAGAATGGAACGATTTTGAATACCGATTCATTAGTAAAAAAACTTCTCCTACTTTTGAATTGACCAAACAAGAACTTTATGTAAGAGTAGAAGCACCAAAGGGAGAATTGGGAATTTTTTTGATAGGGGATCAGACTGGGTTTCCTTGGAGATGGAAAATTCGTCCACCGGGTTTTATCAATTTGCAAATTCTTCCTCAATTAGTTAAAAGAATGAAATTGGCTGATATTATGACAATATTAGGGAGCATAGATATCATTATGGGAGAAGTTGATCGTTGAAATGATAATTGATACAACAAAAGTACAAGCTATTAATTCCTTTTCAAAATTGGAATCCTTAAAGGAGGCTTATGAAATTGTGTGGGTACTTGGCCCTATTTTGACTCTTGTATTGGCAATAACGATAGGCTTACTAGTAATTGTGTGGTTAGAAAGAGAAATATCTGCAGGGATACAACAACGTATTGGGCCTGAATATGCTGGACCTTTAGGAGTTCTTCAAGCTCTAGCGGATGGAACAAAACTACTTTTCAAAGAAAATCTTTTTCCATCTAGAGGGGATACTCGTTTGTTCAGTATCGGACCAGCCATAGCAGTCATATCGACTCTATTAAGTTATTCAGTAATTCCTTTTAGTTATCACCTTGTTTTAGCAGATCTAAATATCGGTATTTTTTTATGGATTGCCATTTCAAGCACTGCTCCCCTTGGCCTTCTTATGTCAGGATATGGATCAAATAATAAATATTCCTTTTTAGGTGGTCTACGAGCTGCCGCTCAATCCATTAGTTATGAAATACCATTGACTCTCTGTGTATTATCCATATCTCTACGTGCGATTCGTTAAAAAATCAAAATTTTCTATTCCTTTTTTTTTTAGGAATAAAGAAGAGAAATCATTTGAAGGAATATCCTCTCACTTTTTATTCATCATTTGAATTGATGAACTAAATTGGATAGCTATATGAGTGAAAGAAAACTGCTTTGAATTTTGCAGTAAAAAAAATTGAGACTCATTTCTGATGTACAAGAATAATACAAAAATAAATATAAGAAAATGAGACTATTTGCCCCAAGATTGGTTGATTAGTCATCCTGGCTTGAAGCGGGTTCAAAAAACCGACTCTATTGAGTTTTTACTATTATTTCTAAGTATTACCATAATGCAAACGAACAATTGAACAAAAATAGGTGCGTGGTTAGGAACACCAAGATACACAAAGGATTAGTAATAGAGACTTTTGAAATTATCCAATAGGGTATTTCTTCATAATAATAATATAATAAAGAATATTAATTGGGGCTTTCAATTAGTAGAAATGCTCAAGCAGTACTCCCCAAGATTCCGATTCAGAGTATGCTCCTACCGCATTATTAAAGAAATAACTATCAAAAACGAAAGAATCCTTTCTTTTTTTTTTTTTTAGAAAGAAGAATAGAAACGAAAAAAAAAAGAAAGAAAGATCTTTTTTCTTCTTTTTTTCTTATATCTATTTCTATTTGTAGAAATCGAATTCATATCATAATTCATGAACTAAACTAATAGAATGTCTAATTCTTTTTCGTAATCGAAAACTACTCAAAGTTTCAATATATATTGACATTTCTACAACGAGTATTTTATTGAAGGGTTAAAGTTATTGCTAAAGAAAGAAAAATTTTTAAAGGATAAGATTGATTCCGAAGTACTTTTTTAGTATTCTAACAGACAGAATTTCATTGGTCGAATTTGGGAATGTTTCATAGATTTTAATCTTATTTATACTACAAATAGATACAAATATGTAGAGATAAATAATATCATCTAGTCCTTATATTTTTTTATGACCTTCGAGGAGCCGTATGAGGTGAAAATCTCATGTACGGTTCTGTAATAGCGATAGTAACAGTGATGTTATCATCGACTATGATTATCTAACAGTTTAAGTACAGTTGATATAGTTGAGGCACAATCAAAATATAGTTTTTGGGGGTGGAATTTGTGGAGACAACCTGTAGGGTTTATCATTTTTTTTATTTCTTCCCTAGCAGAATGTGAGAGATTACCTTTTGATTTACCAGAAGCAGAAGAAGAGTTAGTAGCAGGTTATCAAACTGAATATTCGGGTATCAAATTTGGTTTATTTTATCTTGCTTCCTATCTAAACCTATTAGTTTCTTCCCTATTTGTAACAGTTCTTTACTTAGGCGGTTGGAATATCTCTATTCCGTACATATTCGTTTCGGAATTTTTTGAAATAAATAAAATAAGTGGAGTCTTTACAATAACAATAGGTATTTTTATTACATTGGTTAAAACTTATTTGCTCTTATTCATTCCTATCGCAACAAGATGGACTTTACCTAGACTAAGAATGGACCAACTATTAAATCTTGGATGGAAATTTCTTTTACCTATTTCTCTTGGTAATCTATTATTAACAACCTCTTTTCAACTCCTTTCACTATAAAAGCGAGACTTTTCTATATTCATGACTTATCTCAAACAAGATAAAGAAACAAACAGAAAATTATTCATAAAAATTCACGATATGCTCCCCATGGTAATTGGGTTCATTAATTATGGTCAACAAAGCATACGAGCTGCAAGGTACATTGGTCAAAGTTTCATGATTACCTTATCTCATGCAAATCGTTTACCGGTAACTATTCAATATCCTTATGAAAAATTAATCACATCAGAGCGCTTCCGCGGTCGAATCCATTTCGAATTTGATAAATGCATTGCTTGTGAAGTATGTGTTCGCGTATGTCCTATAGATCTACCTGTTGTTGATTGGAAATTGGAAACTGACATTCGAAAAAAACGATTGCTTAATTACAGTATTGATTTCGGAATCTGTATATTTTGTGGCAACTGCGTTGAGTATTGCCCAACAAATTGTTTATCAATGACTGAAGAATATGAGCTTTCTACTTATAATCGTCACGAATTGAATTATAATCAAATTGCTTTAGGTCGTTTGCCAATGTCAGCAATTGAAGATTATACAATTCGAACTATTTTTAATTCACCTCAAAAAAATGGATAAACTGCCTTTGATTAATGGATTAATGATTAAAGATTAATTAAATGGATTCCAAATGAATTAAATAAAGATTAATTTAAGAAAGAGCAATTTTTAATTACTACATTAAGATTTATATTTCTATATTTCTATATATATATATATATATATTGTATATTTATGTATATTTATCTATCTATATATAGATAGATTTTTTATCTAAAAGTATAGATCTATAAGTATAGAATGAGGTTTCTTTCATTTTGTTTGGTCAATAACTACAAAAACTAAAAACCCCAATTATTACTATTGATTTGATGATTGGTTGGTAAGAATTCCATCATGGTTTCATTTTTATTTTAAATATATTAATAGAGTTATAATAATAGAGTTAGAATTCTATCCATAATTATTTGAAAATCAAAATTAGAGTTTCAAATTTACCTGTTTGAGAAAGAGCGCGATTAGTCCAATAGCTGTATCCACAGTAAGTTCCACCTCTTAGGGTGGAATTCCATTAGAAACCTATTAGCATTCTAAATAGTCTTTTTTCCTGGTCGGGGTCAATAAGGTCATGAAAAAAGAATTCAAGTTTTTTATCTTGTATTTTACGCACAATGGATTTATCAGGACCAATACATGATTTTCTTTTAGTCTTTCTGGGATTAGGTCTGATATTAGGAGGTCTAGGAGTGGTATTACTTACTAATCCAATTTATTCTGCCTTTTCTTTGGGATTCGTTCTTGTTTGTATATCCTTATTTTATATTTTATCAAATTCTCATTTTGTAGCTGCTGCGCAGCTCCTTATTTACGTAGGAGCTATAAATGTTTTAATTCTATTTACTGTGATGTTCATGAATGGTCCAGAGTATTCAAAAGGTTTGAATCTTTGGGCTGTTGGAAATGGGGTCACCTCCCTAGTTTCTACAAGTATTTTTGTTTTATTAATTACTTTTATTTCAGATACAACATGGTACGGGATTATTTGGACTACAAGAGCAAACCAGATTCTCGAGCAAGATTTAATAAGTAACGGCCAACAAATTGGAATTCATTTATCAACAGATTTTTTTCTTCCGTTTGAATTCATTTCAATAATTCTTTTAGTTGCTTTGATAGGTGCGATTACTGTGGCTCGTCAGTCATAAATCTGTAAAATTAGTAACCACAATACCAATTTCACTCTGTTCTAGATTATCACATATATTTTTCGCCAATTCGATTTTAAGATTATTCATAATATAACTCCTTTTAGTCGACCTATTACTAATATATGTCTTTGTTATGTACTTGGAATATTCTTAATTTCTTAATTGTAGTTAATCCAATCTGTTAATCTTGAATTTTTATTCATTGTTTATATTGAAAAAAAAATCGAAATTTAAAAGGAGTTGGTCTATGATGCTCGAACATGTACTTGTTTTCAGTGCCTATTTATTTTCTATCGGTATCTATGGATTGATTACGAGTCGAAATATGGTTAGAGCCCTTATGTGTCTTGAACTTATACTAAATGCTGTTAATATGAATTTCGTAATATTTTCTGATTTTTTTGATAGTCGCCAATTAAAAGGAAATATTTTTGCAATTTTTGTTATATCTATCGCAGCCGCTGAAGCAGCTATTGGACCGGCTATCGTTTCGTCAATTTATCGTAATAGAAAATCAATTCGTATTAATCAATCCAATTTGTTGAATAAGTAATATTGATCATATAAAATAGAATGCTCATATTCATTAATTTGAATTGGTATCTATGATACGTAATGTATCTGATCGTGTTTGTGAAAATAGAAAAAATTAAAGTATCTTGGCTTTATCTTATGAATCGATGCGGAATGAAATATTGAATAGAAAAATTCTGGCAAATCGTTGATTCATCTGGTGTCTAAATATATGACAAATTTAGGAATTTACTAGGTCGAAAATTTATGACATTAAAAAAAATTAATAGATCAAATGTCACACTCAGTAAAAATTTATAATACATGTATAGGGTGTACTCAATGTGTCCGGGCCTGCCCCACGGATGTATTAGAAATGATACCTTGGGACGGATGTAAAGCTAAACAAATAGCTTCCGCGCCAAGAACAGAAGATTGTGTCGGTTGTAAGAGATGTGAATCCGCTTGCCCAACGGATTTCCTGAGTGTACGAGTTTATTTATGGCATGAAACAACTCGAAGCATGGGTCTAGGTTATTGATCCTTTCCATAAAAAGCCACTTGAACCCATTTGATTTTTTGTTTACCGGCAAAAACCCGTGCTTGAAAACCTAATAGATTATATATATTTTAATATATTTTATTAGGTTTTCGAGCACGGGTTTTTCTGGCCCAAGTGTATCTTGTCTTTACCACGAATTCTTTTCCTTGGTCAACAACATTTGTCGTTTTACCAATATTTGCGGGTTGCTTAATTTTCTTTTTCCCTCATAAAGGAAATAAGATAATTAGGTGGTATACTATTTCTATCTGTATATTAGAACTTCTTTTAATGACCTATGCTTTCTCTTATTATTTCCAATTGGACGATCCATTAATTCAATTACCAGAGGATTATAAGTGGATCGATTTTTTGGATTTTGAGTGGCGATTGGGAATAGATGGACTCTCGATAGGACCCATTTTATTGACAGGATTTATCACGACTTTAGCTACTTTAGCGGCTCGGCCAGTTACTCGGGATTCCCGATTATTTCATTTTCTGATGTTAGCGATGTATAGTGGCCAAGTAGGATTATTTTCTTCTCAAGATCTTTTACTTTTTTTCATTATGTGGGAGTTAGAATTAATTCCCGTTTATCTACTTCTATCCATGTGGGGAGGAAAGAAACGTTTGTATTCAGCTACAAAGTTTATTTTGTATACTGCAGGCAGTTCCGTTTTTTTATTAATGGGAGCCTTGGGTATCGCTTTATATGCGTTCAATGAACCAACATTCAATTTTGAAAAATCAGCCAATCAATCATATCCTGTGAGCCTAGAAATACTATTCTATATTGGGTTTCTTGTTGCTTTTGCTGTCAAATCACCGATTATACCTTTCCATACATGGTTACCAGACACCCACGGAGAAGCACATTATAGTACTTGTATGCTCCTAGCTGGAATCTTATTAAAAATGGGAGCATATGGATTGATTCGAATCAATATGGAATTATTACCCCATGCCCATTCTTTATTTTCTCCTTGGTTGGTAATAGTAGGGGCAATACAAATAATCTATGCAGCTTTAACATCTTCTGGTCAACGAAATTTAAAAAAAAGAATAGCCTATTCCTCTGTATCTCATATGGGTTTCATAATTATAGGGATTTGCTCTATAAGCGATATGGGACTCAATGGAGCTGTTTTACAAATAATATCACATGGATTTATTGGCGCTGCACTTTTTTTCTTGGCGGGGACGAGTTATGATAGAATACATCTTGTTTATCTTGACGAAATGGGTGGAATGGCTACTCTAATGCCAAAAATATTCACGATGTTCAGTGTCTTATCACTAGCTTCCCTTGCATTACCGGGCATGAGTGGTTTTTTTGCGGAATTAATAGTCTTTTTTGGAATAATTACCGGCCAAAAATATCTTTTAATGCCAAAAATACTAATTACTTTTGTAATGGCAGTTGGAATGATATTGACTCCTATTTATTTATTATCTATGTTACGCCAAATGTTCTATGGATACAAGCTGTTTGATGCTGCAAACTCGTATTTTTTTGATTCTGGGCCACGGGAATTTTTTGTTTCGATATGTCTACTTTTACCAGTAATAGGTATTGGGATTTTTCCGGATTTCGTTTTCTCATTAGTAGTTGAGAAGGTTAGTGCTATTCTATCTAATTATTTTTACAGGTAGTTATTAGAAATAAAACAAAAAATCAAAAAGAAATCCTATTCTTTATTTTATTTTAAATAAAAAAAAAAAAAGATAAATCATTATACAATCAAAAAAGCTTTTGGTAATTTGATAATTTGAATTGGATTGGAAGTTAAAAAAAAAAGAAGAATTATAACCAAATATCTTTGGCATTTGTGAGAACTTTTTGAATCAAGTAATATAGTGATTCAAAAAGTTCTCAACCACTTAACTGAAGTTTCTTATATATATATTATTTAATTTATTATACAATAATATTCTATTATAGGCTGGGTTGTCCTATGGTTTTATTCGTCAATACTTTTTTTTCAATTCAATTGGATGTTAGTGTAAATGAACCATAACTATGTAGTCCGATTCCCAATAAATTAACCCCAAAATAGCATATCCAGATTATAAGAAAACCTATAGAAGCAACAATTGCAGAATTAAAACCTTCAAAATTTTGATTTGTTCGAGTATGCAAATAAATTGCAAATATGACCCAAGTAATAAATGCCCAAGTTTCCTTTGGGTCCCAATTCCAATAGGACCCCCATGTTTCATTAGCCCAGACTGCTCCTGAAAGAATACCTATGGTTAAAAAGATAAACCCTATACTAAGAATACGATAACCCCAATTATCCAATTGTTGAATCAACTGAAACCTGTAATAATTCCTAAAAGAAAAAAAAGAAATATTTCTTAAAAAATTGCTCCTTTCCGTCATGTACTGGATCTCACCGAAGGAAAATGAATCTTTTAATAAATTATTGCTTTTTTCAATAATTCTTATGACTTTTCGAAATCGAATTACTAGAAGTGCTACTGATAATAATGATCCACATAAAAGAGCTGCATAGCCCAATATCATCATACTTACGTGCATCATTAACCACTGGGATTGGAGAGCGGGTACTAAGATTTCGGATTGATGCATATCAGTTAAAAAATCCGAAGTAGCAAAGCCTTGGGTAAAAAAAGTACTTGGCGCGGTTATTACGCCTAATAAATTTTGATGCTTTTTAAAATAAGGAACCATATGAATAATGGAGAAACCCCAAGAAAGGAATATTAATGATTCATATAAATCACTTATTGGTAAATGTTTCAAATAAATCCAACGAGTAATTAATAATCCTGTTATACAGAAAAAAGTAATTATCATACCCTTTTCTGACGAATCATATAGTTCGATGAATTCATCGACTAATAAAATTATCAAATGAATTAGAATTACAATTGAAACAACCGAAAAAGATATATGAGTTAATATATGTTCTAAAGTCGAAAATATCATAAAAAATGTAAAAAGGAGAAAGGTACCTTAATTATACATACGGAATTTAAATCGGGAATTCAATTCATTATACGATTTGTTGTATCCTTTTGAAAATTAAAAGACGTTATGCCGCTACTCGGACTCGAACCGAGATGCTCTAGCACTGCTTCCTAAGAGCAGCGTGTCTACCGATTTCACCATAGCGGCTTGCTCAAAATAAAAATAACCTATTTTTATTCAATCGTCAAACTAAAACTTAAAGGGCTCAATTCAATAGAATATTTTTTAGGTCAATCAAATTAATGAAAAAAAAAAATAGAATTTTGAATTCCAATTTTTTCAATTTTAGTGATACATTCTAAGGATTTCTGGAAATATTTTTTTGTATTACTCGTTTTAGATATTGATCTCTGGGTATATTATATAATATAAGAGTTTTGAGTTCTGTCCAAAAAGATTGACCAATTCAATATATATATCTTGATACAATGTTCGGCCCAAGCATATGATCATGATCTAAACGAGATTTTCCAAAATTTACACAGTTTGATCTACCTAAAAGTGAAAGGTGCGTTTTTTATTAATTGAGTTGAAAGCAAAAAAAAGGTTGATTCCATTTTCTATAGTTATTTCAAATAATAATTGTTAAGAAAGTTATAAAATAAGTTTGAAACTTATTCAATTCTTTTTAACAACGGATTTCATTTCTTTTTACTAAAGACCTTAGATTTACCCTTTTCTATTCAATTTTCTATTCAAAGTTTAAATATAAATAAAAAACTTCTTAATCTTTTTATTTTGTCTCTTTATTTTTTATTGTTATGATTTTTTATGATTCTGACAAGTAGGTCGATGGGGAAAATCAGAATCCCCATCCCCAAAATGATAAAATACCCTAAAAAAAGTGTAACAAAGTTACACTTTGTGTCTTCTCTTTGTTCTTTTTTTGTTCCTATTTTTTATATTATAATTATAAAAAAAAAGTATTTCAAATTCAGAAAGAAATAAAAAAGGGAATTTTGATTATAAAGTGAAAAGAGTTCCATTTTTTATTTGATATTGATTAGCTCCAAGCATTAAAGAATGAAAATTTTATCTATATTATTTGTTTCTATTTTCTATTAGATATTCTAAATTCTAAATGATAGACGAAATTTTACTTTTTCTCATATCAAGTCGAGTCGAATTAGCCCAGGTTTTTTTTTTTATTTGTCGCACAAAAAAACTTTTTGAATTACCAGTAGAAAGGGATTTTGCTAAGGAAAAAGCTTTCAACGCTGCCCAAGATCCCTTTCTTTTCCAAATATTTTTTCGAATATGCTTTTTTGATATAGAAGTGCGTTTTTTTGGAACTGCCATTCAAAAAAAAAGTTAATTAATATTCTATATGGATGTGAAAGACATCTATTCTATTGTTAAAAAAAAACTCATTCTTTATTATATCTATCTTTTTAGTTAGTCTTTATATGATATTCTCCTCATAAAAAAGTGTGTCCATTTCTTTTTCTGTTTCGATTTATATCCTTTTTCATCATACTAAATTAATCAATAATTCTTTCTTTATTGAATTCAGTAAGGATCTGACAAAAACAATCTCTTTTTTTATCATTCCGATTCAAATTCAAATATAAATCGAGTACTACTTTTGATAAAATTCTTCATTCTTTCTATATGTATCTATATGTATAGAAATTTTTATAAATTATTGCAATTCATAATAATAAATGCAATTTTCATTTTAGAATAGGTATTTTTTCTATTTTCACTAGTATCTTTGTGATATCATTTGACCAATTCTAACTTCTTAATTTGAATATGTGAAGGATTTGGAAAAAGATTCAGAATAATTAAGAATAATGAGATTTTTTTATGGAACATACATATCAATATTCATGGATTATACCTTTCGTTACACTTCCAGTCCCTATGTTAATAGGAATGGGACTCCTACTTTTCCCGGAGTCAACAAAAAAACTTCGTCGTATGTGGGCTTTTCCAAGTATTTTATTGTTAAGTATAGTTTTGGTTTTTTCGACCAATCTGTCTATTCAGCAAATAAATAGCAGTTCTATCTATCAATATATATGGTCGTGGACGATCAACAATGATTTTTCTTTAGAGTTTGGACATTTGATCGACTCACTTACTTCAATTTTATTAATATTAATTACTACGGTTGGAATTTTTGTCCTTATTTATAGTGATAGTTATATGTCTTATGATCAAGGCTATTTAAGATTTTTTGCTTATATGAGCTTTTTCAATACTTCAATGTTGGGATTAGTTACTAGTTCAAATTTAATACAAATTTATATTTTTTGGGAATTAGTTGGAATGTGTTCGTATCTATTAATAGGGTTTTGGTTCACACGACCGATTGCGTCCAATGCTTGTCAAAAGGCGTTTGTAACTAATCGTGTAGGCGATTTTGGTTTATTATTAGGAATTTTAGGTCTTTATTGGATAACGGGCAGTTTCGAATTTCAGGATTTGTTTGAAATATTCAGTAACTTAATTTCGAATAATGAAGTTAATCTTTTCTTTTTGACTTTGTGCGCCTTCCTATTATTTTCCGGCGCAATTGCTAAATCCGCGCAATTCCCCCTTCATGTATGGTTACCAGATGCCATGGAAGGACCTACCCCTATTTCAGCTCTGATACACGCGGCTACTATGGTAGCCGCGGGAATTTTTCTTGTAGCTCGACTTCTTCCTCTTTTCGTAGTCATACCTTACATAATGAATCTAATAACTTTGATAGGTATAATAACAGTACTTTTAGGAGCTACTTTAGCTCTTGCTCACAAAGATATTAAAAGAAGTTTAGCCTATTCGACAATGTCTCAATTGGGTTATATGATGTTAGCTTTAGGTATGGGCTCTTATCGAGCCGCTTTATTTCATTTGATTACTCATGCATATTCGAAAGCCTTGTTGTTTTTAGGATCTGGATCCATTATTCATTCAATGGAAGCTATTGTTGGCTATTCCCCAGATAAGAGCCAAAATATGATTCTTATGGGGGGTTTAACAAAACGTGTTCCAATTACAAAAACCACTTTTTTATTAGGAACTCTTTCTCTTTGTGGTATTCCACCCCTCGCCTGTTTTTGGTCTAAAGATGAAATTCTTAATGATAGTTGGTTGTATTCACCTATTTTCGCAATACTAGCTTGTTCCGCAGCAGGATTAACTGCCTTTTATATGTTTCGGGTTTATTTACTTACTTTTGGGGGGCATTTCAATGTTCATTTTCAAAATTACAGCGGTAAAAAAAACAGTGCGCTCTATTCACTATCTGTATGGGGTAAAGGAGAATCAAAAATGTTAAAAAATAAAATTTGTTTATTAGCTTTATTAACAATGAATAATAGTGAACGGGCTTCTTTTTTTTGTAAGAAAAGATATAAAATTGACGGTACTGTAAAAAAGATGACGCGCCCTTTTGTTATTAATCATTTTGGAACTAAAAGAATTTTTTCCTATCCGCAAGAATCAGATAATACTATGTTATTTCCAATGTTAGTTTTGGGACTATTTACTTTGTTTATTGGAGCAATAGGAATTCCTTTTAATCAATTTAATCAAAAAGGGATGGATTTCGATATATTATCTAAACTGTTAAGTCCATCTTTAAACCTTTTGCATCAGAATGAAAAGAATTCCGTGGATTTTTATGAATTTGTAACAAAGGCAACTTTTTCGATCAGTGTAGCTTTTTTTGGAATATTTATAGCCTTTTCCTTATATAAGCCGGTTTATTCATCCTTACAAAATTTTAAGTTCCTCAATTTGTTCGCCAAAAACGGTCCTAAAAGAATTTTTAGGGATAAAACAATAAACATGATATATGATTGGTCCTATAATCGTGGTTACATAGATACTTTTTATGCACGATTTTTAACTAAAGGTATAAGAGAATTAGTAGAATTTACTCTGTTTTTTGATAGACGAGTAATTGATGGAATTACCAATGGGGTCGGTGTTATGAGTTTCTTTATAGCAGAATGTATCAAATATGTAGGAGGCGGCCGTATCTCTTCTTATCTCTTAGTTTATTTATTTTATGTATTAATATTCATTTTTATTAATTTACTATTTATTAACTCTTTCTAATATTTAATAGAAAAATTCCTATTTTATTTCATATGATATGAATTTTCATATATATATATGTTAAAAAATAATCGCAAAAATCTAAACATTTATCTAGCCAACCATAAGGTAGATCCGCTGCTACTCCTCCGATACGAAAATAATTATGCATCATTCTCATACCTGTAGCTGCTTCAAATAAATCATATATTAACTCTCTTTCTCTAAAAATATAGAAAAAAGGAGTCTGTGCACCAATATCCGCCATAAAAGGGCCAAGCCATAACAGATGAGAAGCTATACGACTCAACTCTAACATAATTACTCTGAGATAGCTGGCTCTTTTAGGTACTTGAATATTTCCAATATGTTCTGGCCCATTTACTGTTATTGCTTCTGCGAACATAGTAGCTAAATAATCCCAACGTGTTACATAAGGCAAATATTGTATAATTGTTCGGTTTTCCGCAATTTTTTCCATTCCTCTGTGTAAATAACCTAATATTGGCTCACAGTCAATAACATCTTCACCGTCTAGAGTAAGGATGAGTCGAAGAACACCATGCATTGATGGGTGATGGGGGCCCATATTGACTATCATAAAATCTTTTCTTTTAGCTGGTACATTCATAGTGATTTCCTCGATTCATTTTTCTATGAATTGCTGAAGACGAAAAGAAATTCATCAAAATTCAAGATCGAATAAATCAAATAATTTAATTTCAAATTAGCGAGTTTTTGACTTCCGAATATTCAACTGGCTAATTAATTTTTTATAACGTACTTCGTTTTTCTTTTCCAAATAAGATAGTAGTCGTCGGCGTTTTTCTAGAATTTTCCGCAAACCTCTTTGAGATAAATAGTCTTTTCTATGCAATTCCAAATGTGAAGTAAGTCTTCGTATCTTATTAGTAAAGCTTACTATTTGAAATTCAACGGATCCCGGGTTTTTTTCTTTGTTTTCTTGTGAAATAAAGATGAGTGAATTTTTTACCATAAAATGAAATCCTCCTCCTACCGCCCATTTTGAAAATAGTTTTATTGATCAGGAATAATAACAAAAAATGGAATAAGAATAAAAAATAAGAATGTCAATTCATTTTTCTTTTTATACACAAAAATCTTCAATTCGTTAGCAATTCCGAATTTTGTCAAATAGAATTTCTTATTAATTAATACAATTTTTTTTTCTTTTTTTTTTTAGTTGGCTAGAAATAAAAAAGGATAGTATATCTCTTCACTTACAAAATTTTCTCTTTTGTAAGTGAAGAGATATAATTGATAGGCAATCGAATTCCAGGTATCAGAATAGAATATAGAATGGAAAACAAGGAATGTGTCTATATCCTTGTTTTCCTATATTAGATCAGATATGCTATAGAATATATATATATGACAAACGTACCTTTATTTAATTTTCAATTGTGGATATATACGTATCCTTAACATACTGAACCGACTGGCATTATTTGTATTAAACCAAAAGCGGTTCATACAAGCTAAATCTTCGAATCGAAAATTGGGCCAAAGAAAAAGTTTGAATTGAAGTAGTTTCTTTTTCTCTCTATCAAAATATTTCCTTTTTTCTATAATGTGAAAGCGGCTGCAGTTTTTTATATTATTACTTTTGAAAAGTTCTGTATTCATATGAATATCATTTTCTTTTTTTGAATTTAAAGAGATTAGAATTCTCAACTCTCTACGACTTTTAGTGGATAAAAGATTTTCAGGAACAAGGAAATCATTTTTCTTTCTAAATCCAATTAGACTTTGAAGTCTTTCAATAGATTTGATCCAATTTTCTTTATTAATATAGCTTTTTTCTCCGCATCGTTGATTAATTTGTTGTTTGCTCTTATGAACCAATAAAATAGCTATGGTTTGATACATAAGAAATTTTCCATTAATCTTACTATTTTTTATTTGCGACATACGCGGAGTCTGGATAGTCAATCTTCCTCTTTTCATCAATTTTATACTTCCCATTTGAGGACTCGTTTTCCAATTAACCGGCAAAATATCCAGACTCAATTCTGTTCGTCGAATAAAGGATATAATCCATTTATTTTTCTTTGTTTTTTTCTTTTGAAACAGGGTGTTATTTTTCATCAGGTAATTATATGTTTGGATATTCCACGAAATTTTTTCCTCTATATCTGCAATATCCATCGGTCTGAATTGCTCGCGATCTACACAATCTAGTTTCGCTAAATATTTGTTTTTATTTGTGAGAATTGATTTAAGATCCACTAGTTCCTTAGATTGATTTTCTTCCTTAGATTGATTTTCTTCCTTAGATTGATTTTCATAAAAATACAAATAAAAAAAATTTGGTTTTTTTCTTCCATTAAAATTTAAAAGAAGTAATTGGATTGGTATTACCCACGGTCTTCTGTTATATGCGTTGTAAAGTTTCTCGAATTTTGGAAAAAAGAACCCCAATTCAAAATTTGATACGAGACAGTGTTGTATTTCCTCATTCATTCCCATCCAATCTAATTCAGGTGGGACTCGTTTATATTTAGATTTGTAAATCGTAGGAAAAAAAAGATGTTTGTTATCTTCTTTCTCAATTATTTCATATTTATTACTCTTACTCTCAGTTTCAGTATTTATTTTTTTTTTTACAATATTAATCCAGAATTCCATTTCTTCTTTGTTTCTAAGACAAAAATGGAAAATTCTCCAATCAAAATATTTTCTCTTCTGTCTTTTCTCCATCTCCATATCGAAAAAAGCCTCTGATTCTAGATAATCGGCAAGATTCTCTGATTTTATATAATCGGCAGGAATCCCTGAATCTATATAATCGGGAACCTCCTCTGATTCTAGATAATCGGGAATCTCCTCTGATTCTAGATAATCGGGAATCTCCTCTGATTCTATATAATCGGCAAGATTCTCTGGTTCTAGATAATCGGCAGAATTCCATGATTCTGGATAATTCTTGAAATTAGAGTTAGGTATACCTAGCAAAGGTGTACCTCTTAAGATATGAAAGAATTCCCTTTTCATTTTCATTTTATCGGTTTTGTAATTAAAACCAATTTTTTCCTTATCGCCGCGATAATTAATGGATTTATGTGATAAAAGATTATATCTGTTGTGTTTTTTATAATTATCTTTTACTTTCGGTAATAAATCGAATTCAGAGAAATTCGATTTGTTTAAATCTTTATTTTTAACTGTGCGCTGTTGATTGACTCGATTTCGCCATTCTTGTAGTATTAATTCAGACCATTTAATCTGAAAGAAATTGGATTTATATGGATAATGGCTCCTTAACCAGTTTTTCCATTGATTCATTACAGAATCTCTAAAGTTTATATCTTTTAATTTAGACGGAAATAACCCTTCCAAAAAATCTTTTATTTCATTTTTGTATAAGTTACTAGTTTGTATTTTTGCTAATTTGTAAAATACATATGCTTGTGACAAGGAGGTTACATCATAAAAAATCTTTAAATTCCTATTACTAGTTTTAATCTTTTCTAGAAAAGAAATAAAATGAATTGTATTTTGATTTGTTTTATCAATTTTTTTATTATTTTTTTTCTTATTTTCTTTTTCTTTATTATTGTAGATGTATTTTTTAATAAAGATGTATTTATTAATAATTTTTTGAATAATTTTGCTTGTTGAAATAATTTTTCTTGTTAATTCAAGAAAAACCTGTATACGGATCCTCACAATCTTAGTGATAGTTAAAAGTCTATCGATATATATCCTTTCAATCCAAATTCTTATAAAAAAATGTGATTTGCGCATTAATCGAACATTTTTTTTTTTTAATATATGTAAAATTGATTGAAATTTTTGAATATTATAATGTAGTTTGTTAGGGCTAATATTTCTCTCTGAATTTAGAAATCTTTTTTCCTTTTCTTCTTCTTTTTTAAATTTTTCTATTTGATTTCTGATTGTCTTTGTTCTGTTACTCAAATTTTTCAGGGTTCTTTCTGCTACTGTTAGTGAATGATTTATCAAATCCATAGATCCAATTGGAGTGGATATTTTGTCAATCGCCAAATTCTTGATTATCAAATCTTTTTCGGTTTGAGTTTCATTCAATCCATATACTTCTTCTATAAATCCAATTTGACTCTTTGGATTTCTTCTTGGTTTTGAAAATTTCGTTTTTATTTTGTTTAAAAATAAAATGCTTTGGATGAACCAGTTGTTTCTTCTTTCTTCTGAAAAATTTAGAAATACGTTTCTTCTCTCTTTTAAAATTGTTATAACTAGAAAACTCTTTTTTGTCCATTTTCGAATTTTTTTTTTTAGTTGGTTAAAAATTTTTTTTGTAAACCCCTTTTCAAAAAAGTCAGTTCCTGATCGTGGAGGACCAAAAGGGATGTCAGTTTCCAATCCAAAAACTGTTAAATAACAAGAATTAAAAGGATCTTTCCTTTTCCTTTGATTTGGATTTGGATTTTTCTTTTTGATTTGATCTTTATGTTTTTGGAGGAATTTTGGTTTAGGTTTAGATCTATGCCAAGGTTTTAGACGAAAGGGAAATAGGATTTGTATTTGAAGACCTTCGTCTAACCATTCTTTCGGCAATTTTGTTTCTGATACTGCAGTTCCATCATAAGTGCATAAAAAATGTCTTTCTCTTTTCCAATATTGTAAATCCTTCGACCATTCGGGAGTTTGGAATAAGAGGATCCGAATGATGTTTTTAGCTATTATTAATGAAGGTACTAGAATATATTTTCTAAAATTCGATTGGAATAATAAAAGAAAAGTTCTGCTTATTTGATTTATCAAATCGCTTTCCCACTCTTCGATTGTTTGTAGTCGTTCGTCTTCTGCGAAGTCTTCTTTTAGTCGGGTTCCTTCCTCTTCTAGTTTTTCTCTTTCTTCTTCTTTTTTTCTTTGTTTAATTGCTTCTTCTTTCTTTTCCTTTCTCTCCCTTTCTTTTGTTTTTTTCTCTGTAGTGTTTTTCTCTGTATAAGTCAAACCTATAATTTTGAATCCTACTTTTTTATTTAGAAACGTGATTTTTATCTGATCGGAAATATAATAAAAAATGGAAAAAAGGAAAGAAAGAAGATCTTCTGTTCTCTCCAAAAAGAGAAGACTATGAAAATGCACTTGATAGAATGGATAAAGAGACGATTTGCGCCTTTTCACTAGCGTCGAGTTTGCTGGTATAGATCGATCCGAGTAGAAGAACAGGACATCTGGATATTCTAGTACAGATATTGACTCTTTGCCACGAAGAATTTCCCCTGTATAAATTATTTTTTCATCATCACTATTGACAAAAATATCTGTACGTTTGCTTTTTCGTACCAAAGGCAAAGATGGAGGATTCCGTATTTCGATTTCTTCGCGCTCCAAGTTTCTTATTACGGTATTTTTGTTTCTAATTTTTTCCTTGTGAAAATCTACTATTACTTCAGCGAATAAAGAGTTTAAAATTTGTATTCGATCTTCTAAATCGATTTTTTCTTCTTTGTGATCTGGAAATAAAGAGAGCCCTTTAAAAATGAAATTTGATAGTGATTTTCCAGCAAATTCAAATTCATTAATTAAGTTAAAAGAAAATTCATTAACTAAGTTAAAAAAATAAGCAATTTTTATTGAGAATGATTTTCTATTAAATGTATCTATTTTTGGTTCAAATTCTTGATCAAATTCTTGATAATCAAATTCTTGATAATTAGTAGTAAGAAGGATAAGATGAATTTTATTTGTCCAAAGCATCCCTGTAGAATTTTTTATAAGAATTTCTTTTTTATTTCGAATTGAGGGTGAAAAAACAAATTGGACTCTTCCACGAGAGGGCCCGCTCAATAAAGGATCCAATATTTTAGGTAAATATTTTTTTTTAGTTTTATCAGTACATAACCTAGTTCTTTTCTCAAGTATATTCAGAATAGGAGATCCTTTATCTAGATTTTTTACTCTATTTAAAAACTCATTACTTAGGGTTTTCTTTCTTTGTTCATTGTTAGACTTCCAATGATTATACAATTCAGTAGAGGTGAGTTTTTCTGTTGTCAATAAAGATATTTTTCTTTGTATCATTTCCAAAAAAGTTGACAAACTAGATGGATACGTAAAAGATATTCTTTCCTTTCCATCACTTCGACATGTATGAAAAAAAAATTCTGACATCCTATTTTGTATAGGATCTCTCAATTCAACTGTAAATCGATCTGTTTTTACAGCTTGAAATGGGCGATTCCAGCGTTGAAAATCGAAAAGAGTAGTTGCAAGAGGTTCTTCCAAACCGAAGATATTTTTATCTTTTATTTCGAATTTCCAATTTTCTTGATTCCCATCTAGATCAAAAGTTTCATAAACGGGTCTCTTTTTATAGCATGTCTCTTTAACGTGAAAATGGAATTCATCCTTTATTTTTTTCTTTCCATTCACTAGAATCTCTTCTTCGTCGATTTGATCCTCGTCCGAAGGAATGGAATAAGAAGCTTCTTCTTCGGCTTCTTCTTCATCTTCCTGTGTTGTTTCTACATC